TAACCCTCACTTACTGGTATCTGAGCAATTCTTCCTGTTGCTTTTACGGAACTTCCCTCTTGTATCATCAAACCATCACCCATTAATACAACACCAACATTTTTTGATTCCAAATTCAAAGCAATGCCTACGGTACCCTCTTTAAATTCTACTAATTCACCTGCCATTACGTCATCAAGACCATAAATACGAGCAATGCCATCGCCTACTTGAAGTACGGTACCTGTATTTACAATTTTTACTTCGGTATTATATTGCTCAATACGTTTACGGATAATTTGACTAATTTCATCTGCACGACTGGTTACCATGAATATTTCTAAATTTGATTCTTTTTCGAAGAAAAACAAAAATAAGTCTTCCCTATACTCTCTATTATAGTAGAACAACTAATCAGTTCTATAGTAGAACAACTAATCAGTTATTTTTTTGCTTTCATCGACCCAAACATACCAATAGTAGCACCGATCGTACGTAAATGTAACTCGTTGTTTAAGCAACTATTAAGAGTTCCCAGAGCTCCTTGTAATGCTTGTTGTAAAACACTTTGTTGGACTTGATTAATCGCCCTTTGTTGTTCAAAATGAATGGTTTTATTTTTGTCATTTTCGAATTGTTCCAAACTTGTATAAATTGAATTAATTAAATTCAATTTTTCTCGTTCTATCTCGGCATAACCATTCACTCGAAACCGATCTGCTTCCATTTCTACTTTCCTTAAACGGGCCCGGGCTTTTTCCAGCTGTTCAATGGCTGTTTCCCGGAGTTCTTCTGAATTTCGAATAGTTCTCAAGATTCTCTGTTTTCGATTATCTAATAAATCACTTAATGAAAGTAGATTCTCTTTCCATTCATTTCAAAATGTCTATGATCTCTTCCCGAACCAAACATGAATCTTTCAATTCATTTGGCTCTCACACTCAATTCCTTATAGGAAATTTCCCCATATTTATTATGGAATGAGCCTATCCTCTTTTCTCTATTTCTAAAAATATGGAAAATGATTATCAATACAAGACCCAAATATTGGGAGGACTCTTCTGACCAAACAAATAATTGTCAGCAAAGTTGTTTTTTTTCTTGAAATCCAAAGAATTCTTATTAATTTATACGTAGGTCATCAATTCCGCATTGTAGAAAAGTAGAAACGGAGGCGTTAAACAAAACACCTTTTTTCCTATTTTTCATCATAAAGAGAATTCAAGTCATTTTATCGACATGAGTGTTCTATATCGAAAAAATTCTAATTTCCCTATTAACATAGTGGTAGAAAGAATACTAGACTGCGTCGAAACTTCAAACTCGTTAGCTTTAACCATAGTAATGTTCCAAAATTCTTGGTTGATAGAGAATCAAAGTAGATTTACCAATGAATCGCGAAATGCTATGGTTCTTAACTACTTTTTTCGTTATTTAGTAAGAAGTCATTCGCCGGATCATGCACATTTTTCTAGTTATAACAAAAAAAGCGCAGTTGGGTGGATCCAATCTATTCTTTGAAATAAACAACTCGCACACACTCCCTTTCCAAAAAAAATCAATACACCTAGCACTGCACTTAGATTTATTAGATTTGTTGCTAAAATATCGGTATCAAACCCGAAACTTCCGTCGGTTATATTTTGCATATGATCGCATCTCCTCTTATGGATAGACTAATTTTCTTTCTACGATTCCAAGTTTTTTTTATTCGTTTTTGTATATGATAGTTTATTCTATAATCGAATTATTGAATATGAATATATCGACTTATTCTATTTTTATTCTTACTAATAATGAATAGTAGTAAGAATAAAAATATACTAAGAAGACTATTCTATATTTTGAATTGGTTAGTCAATTGAAAGATTCCCTATAAGAATTATACTTCTTAGAAGTAAATACTTAGTTGTTTTCAACACTTTCTAAATAAAAAAGGGGGTCATTGGACTAAAGAAAGGGACGGAAGAAGGCAAATCCATATGTTAATCCGAATGAAAAAAAAATTGTAGGAGTCAAATCGAAATCGAATTAGCAAGAGCAGCAACGAAAATCCATGGAAAAAAAAACAATATGTATTTTTTTTATAAATATTAAACAAAAGGATTGGCAAATAAAAGCGCTAATGCTACAACCAGCCCATAAATAGTTAAAGCTTCCATAAAAGCCAAACTAAGTAATAAAGTACCCCGTATTTTGTCCTCTGCTTCCGGTTGTCTCGCAATCCCCTCTACAGCTTGCCCTGCAGCTGTGCCTTGACCAACTCCAGGTCCAATAGAAGCAAGCCCGACGGCCAACCCAGCAGCGATAACAGAAGCAGCAGCAATCAGTGGATTCATGATAAGTTTCTCCTATTCCAAATAAAATTAAGAAATAGTTAATAATATAATCAACAAAAAATATATGACTTAATTATTTCATTCTTCCTAGTTATCTTTCTCTAGTCGAAGTGTAATTCAAAATTTCAAACGGAATAATTTTGATTGAATTATCTCAATTATTTCGATATTTACTTTTTTCGTTTCTACCCTTGTAGTTTTTTGTGAATACAGACAATTTTTGGTCTTATCTTACATTTATTTTAAACCTTCCTTTTTCTTTGATTTCATTTTATATTCAATTCACAATTACAAGAGATGGAAGTGGTCTTTTTTTTTTGAATCCCTACCTAAATTTAGAGTAGTAGCAGGACAAATTTAGATAGATAGTCATCTATAACTAATGAATATCTACTATGACATATACATGTGTTTGTTCCATACCGTAAACCAATTCGTTGTATCTTCGATTCAATCGTATTCGAGAATCATTCTTGGAAAAAATCCCCCAGCTGTCTTATAACGATTAGATTATATATACGCCTAGTTCGACCCCCTCACCCTTTTTTGAATTGAATCTCTATTTTTTGTTTAATTCCCTGGTAATTGTTTTAATTTTATTTATACTTTTTGATTGTTATGAAAACTTTTCCAAATTTCTTTGGATTTTTATCTTTCTGTTCCTTAAGTAGATTATCGCGAGCCATACATACTTTGTCGCGGTCTAAAATCCTATTTTCATAACTAGTCAATGATGCCCTTCCATGGATTCACCTATATACGCCGCAGCTAAAGTAGCGAAAATAAGAGCTTGAATACCGCTTGTAAATAATCCAAGGAACATAACAGGGATAGGAACTACTAAAGGTACTAACGAAACAAGAACAACAACTACTAATTCATCCGCTAATATATTTCCGAAAAGTCGAAAACTAAGTGATAAGGGTTTTGTGAAATCTTCTAAGATGTTAATCGGTAAAAGGATTGGCGTTGGTTGGATGTATTTACCAAAATAGGCCAATCCTTTTTTTGAAATACCCGCATAGAAATAGGCTACTGACGTAAGTAAAGCTAATGCAACAGTAGTATTTATATCATTTGTGGGTGCAGCTAACTCTCCATGAGGTAACTTTATAATTTTCCAAGGCAAAAGGGCCCCTGACCAATTCGAAACAAAAATAAATAGAAACAGAGTTCCAATAAACGGAACCCATGGACCATATTCTTCTCCAATCTGAGTTTTGCTCACGTCTCGAATGAATTCAAGGACATATTCAAAGAAATTCTGACCAGACGTGGGAATAGTTTGCGGATTTCTAACAACTAGAATGGTTGAAATTAATAAGATAGCAATTACAACCCAAGAGGTAATAAGTACTTGAGCATGCACTTGAAAATCCCCTATTTGCCAATAGAAATGTTGACCTACTTCCACAGCCGATATATCATAGAATCTGTTTAATGTGTTGATGTAACATAATAGAACATTCATATTGCCCTGTCCTCTAAAATAAAAAAATATAACTTGAAAGGGAATTATTTTGATTCAACCATTTCCTTATTTTACTTTGATTTTCTATTTTGAATACCTACTAATCACAAAATATTTCTTTTTACACAATTTTGTAATGCTATAATACCCAATTCCAAAAATCTATGACCGCCCAACCAAATCTAAAAATGGATTTATCTTATTATTAATCAATAATTTCGTATAGAGCTAGAACGACCCTCACAAATTGCAAAAACTAATTTGTTAAGAATTAATCGGATGGAAGCTATAGCATCATCATTAGCCGGAATCGACATATCTGCAAGATCTGGGTCACAATTTGTATCGATTAAACAAATCGTTGGAATTCCTAAAGTGATACATTCTTGAAGAGCCGTATATTCTTTTTGCTGATCAACGATTATTACAATATCAGGTAACCCTGTCATATATTTGATACCGCCTAGATATGTTTCGAAATGAGATAATTGTCTCTTCAACATAGCCGCATCTCTTTTTGGAAGAGAGTTCAGTTTCCCCGTCTTTTGCTCCGTTCTCAAGTCCCTGAACTTACCAAGTCTCGTTTCTGTAGTATACCAATTCGTTAACATACCTCGGAGCCATTTTTTATTAACATAATGACATCGAGCTCTTATTGCAGCCCGTGTTACTGAATCGGCTGCTTTTTTTTTTGTACCAACAATTAAAAATTGTTTTCCTTTGCTTGCTGCATCAAAAGCCAAATCACAAGCTTCTGATAAAAAACGAGCAGTTTTAGTAAGATTTGTAATATGAATACCTTTACGTTTTGCCGATATAAAAGGTGCCATTCGAGGATTCCATTTCCTAGTATCATGGCCAAAATGAACCCCAGCTTCCATCATCTCTTCAAAAGTTATGTTCCAATATCTTTTAGTCATTTATCCCCACACTTTGTTTAAAAAAAAAAAAAAAGAGAGAGACCCAGTATCCTGAAATAGCAATAAATAATTGTTCCGATGGAACCTTCTCTTTTATAGACGATCGGCCGTTAATATAGAATCAGGCCATTCTTTGATTTCTATTTATTATTATTTTTTATTATACTTTAATTACCAAATCAAATGACTGCATTTAAAGATTTAAGGGGATGAGTCCCGCTTTTAGGAAGCATTTAATCCTATATTTGTAATGTATCACATAAATTCTTTGAAATTAGCAAAATCCAATAATTTTCTGTGATGGAACAAAAGATTTCTAATTTCTACTTCGAATAATTTTTTTTTCCGGGTAATCTTGTTATGTTGCCTTGACCGTGAACGGTGCATTATTCTTTTGAATCCGGTACCAACGGGTATCATTCCCCCTAAAACAACATTCTCTTTAAGACCTTTCAACCAATCAATACGACCCCGAAGAGCGGCTTTTGCTAAAACTCTAGCAGTTTCTTGAAAACTCGCTTCGGATATGAAACTTTGAGTATTCAGAGATGTTTTTGTTACTCCCAATAATAAAGCTCTGTAACAAATTGCTTCTTCCAAGGCACGCCCCGTTCGTTCTGCTCGCAATAATCCAATTAGTTCGCCAGGTAAAAATATATTAGACATTCCATCTTCTGAAACCAAGACTTTGGATGTTATTTGACGCACAATAATCTCGATATGTCTATTATGGATGTGTACTCCCTGGGATCGATAAACCTTTTGGATTTTATTAACCAAAGAAATACGACTTTGCGCGATAGTTAGCTCAGCACCAATCAAGAATCCCCAAGGAATGCCGATAATTTTTGTTATACACTCGTTCCAAGCATCAATTCTTTTTTCTAGATTCATGGATATTGAATCAATCGAACGTATTTCTAATATCTGTTCCACTTTTGGAAGACCTTGTGTTATATCACCGGATCTCGATTTTTCATATATGAATGTAACTAAAATATCTCCTTGAGAAAGGATCTCCCCATAATGGCCGTGAATGGTTGCTCCTGGAGTTGCCAAATAAGGATTAGCCGATCTTATTATTACAGAATCCATTTGAACTATTATAACTTGACCCGATTTTAGTTTTAGGTGTGGTCTATTTTTCATTTGAGCTATACATATATTTTCACAAATAAATTGTCCAAGACTTATTCTTGTAAACGTTTTTTCACAATAAAAATGATGGAGAAAAAACCAATTCAAATGGAATGGATTCAAAATGATATTACTGTATAGATCGGGTTTACAAATTTTATCATTTTCGTCCATTAAATAATATTTAATTACTTGAAAAATTTCCGTTAATTTGTCAAGTTGCAAATTTTTAATTATTGAGATCTGATTATGAGTTATTAAATGATAAAGTGAATAAAAATTCGCAACTTGAAGGGCTATTCCTAAAGGGCCATTATTATTAATTGAAATTATAGGATCTTTTTTTATCCCATTGTGAGATTTTTCATTGTTGAATGGTCTCATTTGAAAACAATTAGATGATGACAAAATTATCCAAGATCGGCATTCTTTATTTCTATTCAACAACATACGAATAGTTCCGTGATTTTGGCTAAGTGATTGTTGAATTTTGCCCTTGGAATGAATAGAAAAAAATGGATTGATTCGATCCGATTTATTATCCCCAATCAATCCGAAACCAGATGGTTCATTTCTTTTTCTAATATATGAAGTATTCGATTTTACTAAGTCAATTCTTAGAAAATACTCAATCAAACCATTTGTACGTACTTCAATAAAGGAAGCGGGGGCCTCCTCAATCGAAGAACTGTTTTTGCCGTCATCCCAATTGAAGACTAAACAAGTCCGAACTAATTGAATCCTTGTGTCGGAAATTCCCCGAATGGATTTTCCATTTCCATAAAGAATATAATTGACAACTTTTAGTTCCAGATTATCCTTTTCCTGGAATAGATCTTGGGGAAAAAGTTTTACAAAATTGTTACTGTCCGGTATTTCATATAAAATGACAGGTCGAACCAAAACAAAATACTTTTTTTTGGTAGTTGCGATCCATTGGACATAGATCCAATTTTTAATTTTTTTTGATTTATTGCATTTTTTTTTTTTTACCGTTCCGGGTGGTATCAAGATGGCACTGTGTCGGGATATCTTATCCATCTCTCCGGGAAAATGGATATTTCCAGAAAATATTTTTAATTCGATTTTTTTTTTTTTCTTGTCTAATCGGACCAATCCGCCTACTCGACTTCTTATATTGAAAGTGATTGGTGTTCCTATTCCAACAAGACTATTATTCCGTACCATTAGGGAAGAAGATTTGGGTAAAATATGCACTTCTTCGGGAATAAAAAAAAATCGATCTACTTGAATTTGAGATTTTGGCTTTAATTCTTTGATTCCTCGATACTCAATGAAATCTTCTTTTTGAAAAATGGAATGAATTCCTATAGTTCTATATTTAGTAATTCCTGAACTATGTCGTCTGTATTGAGGATCATCGAAATAAGCAAAAATACTATTTCTATGAAAAATACCATTGATAGGTATTTCAATGGAGACACCGGAAGGGGACATTCGTTCGTTCTTTCGTTCTTGAATCGATTGGAATGGAAATGGAATAAGAAATCGATTTCTTCGCCTTTTCGCCAAGAAATAAAAAGTATCGTGAAAAATAGCGGGATACGAATGATCCGTACATATGATTTCATTAAATATTGAATAATCGCTAATCCCCTTTTCTTTTGTACCAAAAGTATTGAAACGAAATAATTTATGTTTTACTTGATCATTCCTTTCTAAAAGATTCGAAATATTGGTTTTTCCATTCGAAAGTGAATCCATGGTAATTTGATCTTGATCCTTGCGAAGTAAAAAATGGATTGTATTAGACCGGCACGACTTTCCTGACAATATCCATAAATGACTTGTTTTTGGTAAGATATGTACATTACTATACATAAATTCTGATGCATGGTACACATCGGTACTCCAATGCATTTCCCCTTCTGAGTCAGAATAAATATGTTTTCGAACCCTCTCTTTCAAATTAAAAGTATATGTTCCCGCGCGGATCTCCGCAATCACTTGTTCTGATTTTACATATTGATCATTTTGAACTAATAGAAAACTTTTTGGTGGAATAATGACGTTATGTATAATATCGTCACTTTCAATAGTTACATACAAGTCTATATTACATATAAAAGCAGGATATCCATGACGTGTACGTGTAGGGTGAACTAAATCCTCATTCAATTTTATCTTTCCATTCGAGGGGGCTCGCACATATTCAGCAGTACCCCCTGTGAATACTCCACCAGTATGAAAAGTTCTTAATGTTAGTTGAGTTCCCGGTTCTCCAATAGATTGACCAGCAATAATCCCTACAGCTTCTCCCAATTCTACCAGGTCCCCATGAATAGGACTCCGCCCATAACACAATCGGCAGATCCAAGACGTATTCCTACAGGTAAAGGGAGTTCTAATAAATATTGGTTGTGTTTGAAAAGTTATGAATCGATTGATAAGTCCAATTCCAATATCTTGATTTCTAACGACAATGCACCGTGAACCTATATATATATTCTCGGCTACTACACGACCAATTAATGTTTGTATCAAAATTATTTCTGGCATCATTCCATTTCGGGTGTTTACAGAAATCCCACGGATGGTACCGCAATCTGTTCGCCGTACAACAATGTGTTGAACCACTTCAACAAGTCGACGTGTAAGATATCCAGCATCTGATGTTCGTACAGCAGTATCTACAACCCCTTTACGGGCTCCGTAGCAAGAAATTATATATTCTGTTAAAGACAGTCCTTCACGTAAATTGCTTTGAATGGGTAAATCAATCATTTGTCCTTGTGGATCTGACATTAATCCTCTCATTCCGACTAATTGGTGCACTTGAGATGCATTTCCTCTAGCTCCTGAAAAAGACATTATATGGACTGGATTAAAGGGGTCAGTCATCCGAAAATTGGGATTCATTTGTTGTCGCAAATATTCGCTTGTAGCATACCATATTTCAATGGATTGGCGTAATTTTTCTACCGCATGGACATTCCCATAATGATTATGTTTTTCCAAAACGGAACTTTGTTGTTCAGCATCTTGGACTAGCCATCCTTTAGAAGGTATTGTTAAAAGATCATCAATTCCTAATGAAATAGATGTAGCAGTAGCTTGATGGAATCCTAGAGTCTTTACTTGATCCAGGATGTGTGATGTATATGCCATTCCGAAATGATCTATTAATCTCCTAATAAGTCGTTTAATGGCAGTTCCACCTATCACGTTATTGTGAAAGACTAGATTGGCCCGTTCTGCCATAAGTACCTCCCAGTGGTATTCCGGTTCGACGACAATGGATTTGAGTGAATGATTGGAAAACTCCCTTTTCTTTATGTTTATTCACGTAGAAAATGGAAAAGATGCTAGTTGACCTGAATTTACACCAGTATCATAAATCATAAATTGACTTAGCGTGGATACCAACACTAACCATCTATATGATTAGATACCGTATGAATAGGCTCGAGAAAAACCTTGTATAGCTTCTTCGATTTCTCGATAAAAAGAAATATGACCAATAGTGGTTCGAATGTATATACAACGAATTTGTTTTTTTATACTTATTATTACTAAATAATCCCCATAAATCTCATAATAGGTACCAAAAGATTCATAGTGAACTTCGATAGGAACTTCTCTTGAAGACATAATGCATTGATCTATTCGCCACCGGAGCCAAAAAGGACTATCGAAATTGATTCTTTTCTGTCTATAAGCTCCAATTGCATCATAGGAATTGCAAAAAAAGGGTTCTTTTTTTTTCATATACTTCAAGTTCTTAAAGTTCTTATTGCTCATTTTTTCATTTTTAGAATTTCTGCAATTAAACGAATTATACCTATTTGCACAAATACCTCGACGATTTCCGCTAGTTAATACATAAAGTCCAATAAGCATATCTTGAGTTGGTACACAAATGGGATCCCCAATAGCCGGAGACAAGAGATTGGTATGAGAAAACATAAGTAAACGAGCTTCTGCTTGAGCCTCCAAAGATAAAGGCACATGAACAGCCATTTGATCCCCATCAAAGTCTGCGTTGAATCCCTTACACACCAATGGATGTAAACAAATAGCACGTCCTTCTACTAAAATGGGTTGAAATGCCTGTATGCCCAATCTATGCAAAGTAGGCGCTCTATTCAGCAATACTGGATGCCCCCGCATAACTTCTTGAAGTATTTCCCATA